CTCTACTCTTTAAGAGTTAAATATTGGATATTATGTGATTCTTGTTTCTGATTTTTAATGATTCTATTCTTCTTTAAATCCTATCCTATTTTTTCACAAATTAAATTCAACTAAGATACATATAGATGAAACTGAATCGAGTTGTGATCTAGGAACCTAGATTCGAAGAATTGGAAATAACGAAAAAAGGGGGTTGCAAAAGAGGTTGAATGCGCTTTTCATCGTATGTCCATCCCCTTATACTTTGAATATTGAATATTCATATTGAAGTTTAAGTTAGTTACTTCGAAAAGCCTTACGTCCCATATAATAAGAATTAATTAACAATATAAGATAGCAATTTCACTAGCTGTGTTTGTACAAATTGGATTAAGAAATAATCAAGTTACATACATAATAACGTATCTATTTTCTTTGAACCTCATTTTTAGGTATTTCATTTCGTATTTGATTTGGTTCTCATAAAGAATATGAAATATATGTAATAATATAGACAGGGGGTAATTCATACATCCTATATTCTATTCCCCTTGCTTTAAATAAAAATTATTGAACGAACCCCCGAAACTACGCGTAAAATGAGGAAATGCTTAATGTATTATTGTCGTTCTATTTCAGTGATAACGTTTTTTGGTTTTTTGAAAAAGATTTTGGATGCGTTAATTTGAAATAATTCTATATTGAATATTCATAATTCATTCCAATGACAATTGTTCAGTCTATCTGATAGAGGGAATTCTTTTTTTTTTTTTATGATTTTCTTTTTCAGTATGAAATGAAAGAAAAAGAGCCTAAATCTTCCTTTACATCAACTTTTTTTATCCACTCCACGAAAAAAATAAATTTATTTCTTTTTCTATCTATCTATATTTTTTTAATCACTGAGGTTTAGGTTTAATTCAAAGATGAATTATTTATGATGATAAATGCAATCTTTAGTAAAACTTTATTCAAATAGTGATATCCAGGTAGGTTTTTTTTTCAATTCAATAACTATTTGAATTGAATGATTTCTTATGAGTATTTGATATTCGAAGAAGTCTAAGATTGTTGAATATATTCTCTCAAGTTACTTGAAGATGCAATGTAGATTCAATACAAAGAACTTTTTTCTTCCTAATAGTTAGAAATTAATAAATAAAATAAAAATATTGCATTCATCCAATAAAAAAAAAAATCGAGGATTAAATTGAATTCTTTCTAAGACTTCTTTAGAAACCAATGGAACGACCGAACAAATGACTATTCATGATTCCGTAATTGAATCAATTACATATCAGTTCCAAACTAGAGGAATGTTATGGTAAAACTTCGTTTGAAACGATGTGGTAGAAAGCAACGTGCGACTTGAAGGACATGATCAGTTGTGGATTCTTACACCCACCCTTTTTATTATATAGGAATGAAGGTGCTCTTGGCTCGACATCCTTTGTTCTGTTCCACTCGAACCCTCATTTTTTCTTGGGTTGTAGTGTAAACAGTATGTGATGTAGATGTAGCTCGAGTAGAAAGTATTGATTCATTTCTCAGGGCAAGGATCTAGGGTTAGTGCCAATTAATAAGTTGGAACAACTTCGTAAGTGTAGTCGATTTTCGATTTCTAAATCGAAAGGATCCAATTCGAGCAAGTTTCAAATCCAAAAAAGGAAAATTTGTTGGAATTAGTGAAACTCTTTTGATCAAAAGTGTATCTTGCGGGAATCAACCGTTTATGATTCTTTGATAGAAATAAATCCGAAAAAGGGCCATGTTGCTGCCATTTTGAAACGATTAAAAATCACCGAAGTAATGTCTAAACCCAATGATTCAAGGCAAAGAGAAAATATTTTGGAACAAGTAAATATCTTTTTTTTAATTGTCTCGACAACTAGATCAAGAATAAGGAGTCCAAATATATTCTAAATGAGACAAAGAAAAAGGGGTTCGAGACCACTCAAAAAATCAAATACATAAGGGTTTTCTTTTGAGCTATTTCATATTTCCGAGTTACTCAACTTGAGTTTTGAGAATACAAATGATTTTTTTTTGATAAAGAAAAAGAAGAATAAAAAAGTATTAAATAATCTTAGTCTAATTTATTTGATTTAATGCTTTTATAGATCTATTTGACATTCGAATTGTATACATAGACATATCTTCTAATTTCTCGAGCCGTACGAAGAGAAAGCTTCGTATACGTTTCTAGGGGGGGGTTCTAGTTTATCTACGTCTATCCCAATGAGCCGTTTATCGAATCGTTGCAATTGATGTTCGATCCCGAAGAGAAGGAAGAGATCTTCGGAAAGTGGGTTTTTATGATCCGATAAATAATCAAACGTATTTAAATATTCCTGCTATTCTATTTTTTCTTGAAAAAGGTGCTCAACCTACAGGAACTGTTTATGATATTTTAAAGAAGGCGGGGGTTTGTTTTTAGAGAATTTCGTCTTAATTAAAGGAAAGTAAATTAATGAAATACAAAAGAAGAGGGTGTGGGTGATTCGTATATAGCTTTGTATAA